ACCCCCCCCCCCCCCCCCCGGCTAGCTGCCGTTTAAATAATAATTATGTTCTCCTATAAAATGTTAGAGTTACTTGTAAGAATAATTGTGTTGGGTAGTTTAATTTTAATTTTTAGAGGGTCCCCTTATTACGGTTTATTTGGTGTGTTAATCCAGTCTATAGGGTATTCTCTATACCTGTTTATGTGGGGGCTCCCTTTTTTTTCTTTACTTTTAGTTTTAATTTATGTGGGAGGTATGATGGTTGTCTTTTTATTTTCAACTATTCTTTCTGCTGAACGTTATCCAGGTTCAAGTTTAATAGAGGTGGCTGTTTTTTTATTGTTGTCATTGTCTATTATTTTACCTGGGAGATCTATATGGCATGTTACTAATCTAGAGTGTTCTATGGTTAGTCTTAGTAATGAGATAGGGTTTTTGGAGGTATTTAATACTTTAGGGGTAATTACTTGTTTGGTGGCTTTTATCTTGTTAGTTGCGTTGGTTGTTGTGTTAGTAGTTGGATTTGAACATAGTCAAAAAAAATTACGCAAGCTTTAGCTTGTTAGAGGAGCAGCTAGATTAAAAAATGAGGAAAATGATTGTAAATATTATGATTATTAGCACAAAGAACTTAATATATGATGAAATGGATGCTTTGTGAGCTTTTTGAATAACATTTGTTACAATAATAACAGATGCAGAAATGCCGCTTGCCCCTGCAAGAGATGTCCAACCTTGATCTAGGGTTCGTAGAACTCCTAAAGTTCTAGCCTTAAATCAGCCAATGAGGGCATTACTATGAATAATACTTACATAGAATCAGTTTTTTCTAGTAAATTTTGAGATTTTTTGGAAGAGAATTTTTCTCATAGGCTTTGGCATAAAATTGTTAGTTATGTAGATACCTGAGTACATTAGCATTAATAAAGGAGCAGTCTTTTTTAGCCATGGGATTATAAAGGGCTCATTTTTCATGAAAAAAATTGAAATGGATCACCCAGCAATAAATACTCCGGCAGTTAGTCGAATCATAGGGTTTAATAGGTTTGTGTATTCTTCTGAAATTGGGTTGATAGGCCTAGTATTGATATTAGGGTTAGAAGAATAGAAAATTAGTCGTAGCCTGTAAATTGCGGTCATTCAGGTGGCAATCATAGCTAAGATAATCCTAATACTATTACCAATTTTTTTTTGGCTTGCTTCCAGGATAAGGTCCTTAGAGTAATAGCCTGCTAAAAATGGAAGTCCGCACAGTGCTAACCTTGCAATAATTACACATCTAGATGTAAGAGGGAGAGAATTTGATGATTTTCCTATCTTTCGTATATCTTGTTCGTTTTTTAGATTATGAATAATTCTTCCTGAGCAAAGAAAAAGAAGAGCCTTAAAAAAAGCATGGGTGCAGATGTGAAACAAAGCTAGTTTTGGCACATTTATACCAATTGCTACGACCATAAGGCCTAGTTGTCTTGTAGTAGAGTATGCAATAATCTTCTTTATATCATACTGAGTAAGTGCGGCACTAGCAGCAAAAAGAGCAGTAATAGCTCCTAGTATCGAAATTAGAGTTAGAGCTCATGGCGTGTTTTTAAAAATAGGCCTACACCGAAATAATAAAAAGACTCCCGCTACTACCATAGTTGATCTATGAAGTAGGGCGGATACTGGGGTTGGACCTTCCATAGCCGCAGGCAATCAGGGGTGTAGGCTGAATTGGGCAGACTTTCCTGCTGCGGCTAAGATAATGCCTAATATTGCTAATTTCATAGCAAAAGATTTGTTTTTCATAAAGATGATATTTTGTAAATTTCATGTATTAAAGTTTAATATAGCTATTGCCATGAAAACAATCATTCCTCTGTCCCCTATTCGGTTGTATATAATAGCTTGTAGGGCAGATCTTTTAGCCTCTGATCGAGTAAATCACCAGCTAATTAAAATAAATGACATAATTCCCACCCCTTCTCAGCCAATGAAGAGCATAAAAAGGTTGTTTGCAGACACTAATATTAGCATAAATAAAAGGAATAGTATTAGAGTTTTTATAAAGGCTTTCTTTTTAGGATCTTTGCTCATATAATACTCAGCAAATTCTATTATTGACCAAGTTACAAATAGTGCAACGGCCGAAAACATAATAAACGGAAAATCAATAATTAAAGATACTTTAAATCCTTGAATCCCTCATGATAATCACATAAAATTTATAATGAACGAAGGGGCGCCCAAAATAAACCAAAACATTAGAATAAAAAAGGATAAAATGGATGAAACAAACAGGAGGTTAGTCGGCTTTTTATCGTAGTTCTTTTTGTAAAATCTGTATGTAATAAATAGAACAAAGGAGGCAAAAATTGATAACCTTAATAGCATCAGGAACTCTACGGAATTAAACCGCAGATTCTTTAACTTAGCAGGTTAAGAATAGCCGGTAGCTCCTGGTCGACATAAGGGGTAATCCTTAATCTTTAGAATCACAATCTAATATTTTTATAAACTATAGTCGATTAAGAGATAAATTTTGGTGCGAAAATAAGGCCTATAAGAGGGATAAAGTGGAGGGTGATCATTAATTTTTCTCGTTCATTAATATTTGATTTTATAACATTTCACTTATGGGCTCATCCTCTGTTTAGAAATTGGTACACTGATAGTCTAAAAATCCTAGTTAGAACAACTCCAAGCCTAATTGGAAAATAAGAAATAATCCTTCAATTAAAAATTGAAGAAAATGCAAGTAATTCTCCCACAGCTTTTGGAAGAGGGGGGAGTCCTAGTTTGGCGACTACAAAGATTAGTCAAAACAAGGGGAGTAGACCTATGGTTGCCTTTAGCCTTCGATTAATTAACAAAGTTCGAGTTCCTCTTCGTTCGTAAAATAGGTTGGCTAAAGCAAATAGAGCAGAAGAAACAATACCGTGGGCTATCATAATTATTATACTAGCCTTTAATCCTCATTCTGTCCCTGTAGCTACTCCTGCAATCATAAATCTCATATGAGAAACTGAAGAGTAAGCTATTAATGACTTTAAGTCGGTCTGGGTAATACAGATTAGACTTGTTAATACCCCCCCTCAGCAGCAAAAAAAGACTAGGAAAGGAGTAATTTTTTTTGTTAGAGGGGCTCAAAAGAAACTATACAGGCGTATAAACCCATAACCGCCCATCTTTAATAAAATTGCTGCTAGTATCATAGATCCAGCTACTGGGGCTTCTACGTGCGCCTTTGGTAACCATAAGTGAAAAGAAAATATTGGGACCTTAACTAAGAAAGCTACAATACAAAAAAGGGTTAATGTAGGAGAAACTAATAAACTAGGTTTTCAGAAAATAAGAACTATATTTGTTTTATGGTCATTAAGATAAATAACAATCAGGCCAATTAATAAAGGGAGAGATCTTATAAGAGTGTAAAATACAAAATAATAGGAGGCTTCAATCCGTTCCTTTTGCATTCCTCATCGGGAGATAAGAAGTAATGTGGGGATCAATGTGGCCTCAAATGCTATGAAAAACATAATTAGATTAGTAGAAGAAAATGTAATTATGAGGGCTATTAATATGACAAGGTTAAATGTTATAAACATTCGTTGTTTTAGTGCCCTAGATTTTGAAACTCTGTTGATCCTAGCTAAGAGTGTTACTACCATTAATCAGCATCTTAACACAATCAAAGGAGTACTTAGTCTGTCTGTTGCTAAAATAGAGGAGAGATAGTTCCAGTAAATATTATTAGTTCCCCTATAAAGAAAACAGGAAATAAAGAATATAATAGATACTTGGGCTATAGAAATTTTTCAAATCTTGTTCTTTGGAGCAGCTCAAGTGGAGATAATCGCTCCTGTTGTGGATAAAATTAGTGTTATCATTATTAATTTTTGGCTCAATCAAGGCCTCCGTTAACTCACTCATAATATAGACCTAAAGATAAAATTATCATAAATAATATGAGGGGGTAGGACCTATTGTCAGGCCTTGCAATAACAGTAGAAAAAGGTAGTGGGAGTAGCAGAGCTATCTCTAAGTCAAATAAAAGAAACAAAAGAGCAATTAAAAAAAATCGAAAGGAGAAAGGAAGGCGGGATGATTTTATGGGGTCAAACCCACATTCATAAGGAGATCTCTTTTCTATGTCAATATTGTGTGTTGGGAGAATTTGTCCCACAATAAAAAGAATAGAGGTTAATGCTACACAAATTAAAGTAAACCATAAAATTGGGAACATCAAAAAGAAGGTTGGCAGATTTGTAATGTAATTAGCTTGAAACTAAATTGATGCAGGTTTAACTCCTGTACCTTCTTAGGCTCCACCTCACCAGTATATACAAATAAACAAGAAAATTCACACTACATCGACAAAATGCCAGTACCAAATAGCACATTCATATCCTACATGGTGGTTTAATGAAAAATGGCCTCGAATTAATCGTAATAAACAAATTAATAAGAATGAGGTTCCTACAAGAACATGAAGGCCATGAAATCCTGTTGCTACAAAAAAGGCTCTTCCATAGACTCTATCGGCAATAGTAAAACTTGCTTCTCAGTATTCAAATGCTTGGAGGGTAGTAAACCAGGTCCCAAGAAGTACCGTGATAATAAGTGAAACACAGGCATCCTTTCCTTCACCTTCTCGAAGGCTATGATGTGATCATGTAAGGGAGGCTCCTGAGGATAATAAAACTGCTGTGTTAAGTAGGGGGACTCCTCAAGGGCTTATTGGAGTTATTCCTGTGGGGGGCCATGACATTCCTATCTCAGAGGTAGGAGATAAAGCGCTATGAAAGAAAGCTCAAAAAAATGAGAAAAAAAACATTATTTCTGAAACAATAAACAATATAAAACCTAACTTTAGTCCGTGTACCACAAAAGTTGTGTGCATCCCTAAAAAAGTGGCTTCTCGTACAACATCCCGTCATCAAAATATCATAACAATAACTAGAGTTAATAGCCCGAGAAGGGCGGTGTAAATAAAGTCTCCTTGGAATCATCCGACTAGGCCGGTAGTTGTAACCATTGCTCCTATAGCGGCCCCTAATGGCCAAGGTCTTCGGTCTACCATATGAAAAGGGTGTTGGTGCTTGAATGTCTTACTCATTTTTTTAATCGTTAATTTTTTCCTCTAAGTAGTTCTTTCTAAGAATTAAGAAAACTGTAGCTTGGATAAAAGCTACTGCTAACTCTAAGACTAGCAAAATTATTACTAAAGAGACAGAAAATAAGCCTAAATATAATTTATATTTGAGTGCTTCTCATATTGTACATGAACATAAAAAAATAAGCAAATGGCCTGCTAGTAGATTTGCTCCTAGACGGAAGCCGAGTGTCAGGGGTTGGATGCAAAGGCTTATTGATTCAATGATAATCATTACTGGGACTAGGTAAATAGGAGTTCCTTGGGGGAGTAGATGTCTAACCTTGAACTTTCAGTTTTTCTTAAATCCTGCTAGTTTTACTGCAACCCAGATAGGTAAAGATAGTCTAAAGGTAAAACTTAAGTGAGAAGTTTGGGAAAATGTGTAGGGGATAAGGCTTAATAAGTTAAAGCTTAAGCATATCAGAAACAAAGAAAATAGTCATGGAGCTCATGGATTTGTCTTAGAATTAATATTAGTAACAAGTAGTACTCAAAGATGATTAAGAAAAATCGAAGGAGTGTTTCTTCGTCCTTGTACTCAATGAGTTTTTCCATTAAGTCATACTCATGATAAAGCTATGAGGCTGCCAACTAAGGTTAATGAAAAAATAGATAGCTTTACTGGGATAAATTGGTCAAAAATATTATTTATTAATGTCATGGTCATAGGTTGTTATTGGTAGTAAATTTGTCTTGGTTGCTCTTTTTTACAGCTGTATGTTTAACTATATTTTGAACTGCTACAAAGACAAGTGAGAACATCAATCAACATGTTAATAGTTTTATAAACCAAATAGTGAAGTCAAGTTGTGGCATTCTTTAATAGTGGTAATTCTCCACTTTTTTATGATCAAGAATCATATACTTTATAAATAAGTTAATTAAAGAATAATTATGAATTAGCAATCTCTTTACACCAATTATAGAATGTTTCTTGGTTAACTGATTCAACAACAATGGGCATAAAGCTATGATTAGCTCCACATATTTCTGAACATTGTCCGTAAAAAATTCCTGGCCGGTCTATCTTTACAAACATCTGGTTAAGTCGGCCGGGGACGGCATCCATCTTTAGCCCTAATTGTGGAACTGACCAAGCATGAATAACATCTGTTGAATAGGTAATAACTCGGATTTCAGTTTTGTAGGGCAGTACTAGACGATTATCAACTTCTAAAAGTCGGGGAAGTCCTTCTTGTTGATAATCTTCTAGGTGCACCATATACGAGTCTAATTCTATACGTTGATTATCCCAAACTTCATAAGTCCAATACCATTGGTGGCCTATAGTCTTAACAGTAACATTAGGGTTTGAGCCTTCATCCATCCAATATAGAAGATTAATTGAGGGGATTGCTAGAGCAACTAGGATAAATCCTGGTGAAATAGTCCATCAAAGTTCTACTTGTTGCTTTTCTGTAAACTTTCAGTGTGTGGGAGCTGAGATCAATAGGAGAAAAAGGCCATAGACTATTAAAATAGTAATAAATACTACAAATATCATAGCATAATCATGAAATCGGTGAAACTCACCCATTACGTAAGAGGCTGCATCTTGAAAATTAAGTTGTAGGGGGTGTGACATTTTTATTTCTTTAGAAGGTTAGTGGAAGAAATTCTTTTAGAGTTGAATTTCCGTGATATAAGAGCTAATACTGATATCCCTACTCTGGCTTCAATGGCTGAGAGGGTTAGTAAGAATAAAGAAAATGAAAGTTTTATTCTTTCTTTTAAGTTGGAGGATACAATAATATTAAAAACGATTAATTTTAATAAAATTAACTCTAGAGCAATTAAGATAGATAATAAAAAATTCTTGTTGTACACAATACTAATAATAGCTGAAAATATAGAAAATGAAATAATAATAGGAATTAGTTGCATAAAGAAGTTCTCTTTATGTTGAGAAATTAATGAGTCGAAATCATTTGTTTTTATTAAACTAACTTCCAGATTATAATAAAACTCTCTTATTTATTCTCTTTCATGAGGTTGGCATTTCTTTGAATGTGTGTTCTTGGGGAGGATAAACTGGGTAGTATCACTCTAAATTTGATTTGATTTCTTTAGTTCCTGTTTTTACATTTGTGTTGCTTAAAGATAGCGCTACAACTGTTAAAAATCCTATTGTCCCAATAAAAGATAATAAGGACCCAAGAGAAGACACAGTATTTCAAAAAGCAAAGGCATCTGGGTAATCAGAATACCGGCGGGGCATGCCTGCTAATCCTAAAAAATGTTGGGGAAAGAAAGTTAAATTTACTCCAACAAACATAAGGATAAAATGGGTTGTAGCTCTTGTGTTATCAAGTTGAGCTCCAGTAAATAAGGGAAATCAGTGATTAAAGCCCCTAAAAATAGCAAATACTGCTCCCATAGATAATACATAATGGAAATGGGCGGTTACATAATAGGTGTCATGGAGTGCTACTTTAAGGGATGATTTGGACAACACAATACCAGTGAGGCCTCCAACAGTAAATAAAAAAATAAATCCTATTGCCCACAAAAGAGAAGGGTGAGCTTTGTTAATATTGAAAGGAACCCCTTGAAGAGTGGCCAATCAACTAAAAACCTTTACTCCGGTTGGAATAGCAATTATCATAGTGGCGGCTGTAAAGTATGCTCGAGTATCAACATCTAGGCCCACAGTAAACATATGGTGGGCTCATACAATAAACCCAAGAATTCCAATTGTTATCATAGCGTACATCATACCCAAATACCCGAATGGTTGTTGCTTTCCAGTCCGATTAGTAACTACGTGTGAAATAATCCCAAATCCCGGTAAAATTAAGATATAGACTTCAGGATGCCCAAAGAATCAAAATAAATGCTGGAATAAAATAGGGTCTCCTCCACCAGTTGGATCAAAGAAAGATGTATTTATTTTTCGATCAGTGAGGAGCATTGTAATTGCCCCTGCTAATACTGGCAATGACAAAAGAAGAAGAAAAGTGGTTATTAAAATAGACCAAACAAATAAAGGAGTTCGGTCCATAGTCATCCCCGGAGCACGCATATTAATAATGGTTGTAATAAAATTAATAGAGGCCATAATAGAAGATGCGCCCGCTAAATGAAGCGAAAAAATAGCTAAATCTACACAACCACCGGCATGTGCTACTGGGCCGGATAGTGGGGGGTAGACAGTTCACCCTGTGCCCACTCCTCTTTCTTTTCCTGCCGAAGCTACTAGTAAAAGAAATGAGGGGGGGATTAGCCAAAAGCTCATTTTATTCATACGAGGAAATGCCATATCCGGGGCTCCTATCATAAGAGGGACTAACCAGTTTCCAAATCCCCCAATCATAATAGGCATAACCATAAAAAAAATCATTACGAAGGCATGGGCAGTCACTATAACTTTGTAAGTTTGGTCATTTTGGATTAATGACCCAGGTTGGGATAACTCGACTCGAATAATATTTCTCATAGCGGTACCAACAGTTCCAGCTCAAGCACCAAATAATAAATAAAGGGTCCCAATATCCTTATGGTTAGTTGAGAAAAACCAGCGATTAATATAAAGATTAAATTTTGATTGATAGTTAGTCATTTAGGATTAGGCCTGTCTTGCCTATTAAGAGCTTTGAAGGCACTTGGTTTAAATTAACCTAAATCCTAAACCAACTATAACAGTTATTTCTTCCTTTTTTTAAAAGAATTGATTTATCAATTCTTAAGGAACAAAAGAAAATATGTCAATAAGCGTCAATATAGTTACAAAGGTGGTTTATATAATATTTAGTCTTGAGTTAAAAAATGATTAACTTTTTTCTACTTACAAGGTAAAACGCTTAAAGCTTTCAAGGCTATTTAGAATTTCACATAAAGTTTTCTATGCTTCTTATAAGAGGCATTATTACTAAAAATGTAAAAAAGTAATAGACAGATGCTATTTGTCCTATAACAATAAAAGGGTATTCTACCGGTTGACTCCCTATCCAGGTAAGGATAAAAAAATCTCCCACAAATAATCAAAAAACGATTTGGCTCAGTGGGCGATAGCTGTTTGATTTTTGAGGGGAAAGATGAACAAGGGGAACTAAAAATAGTACTAGGATAGCCCCTACTAGGGCTATGACTCCTCCTAGCTTTTTAGGGATTGAACGTAAAATTGCGTAAGCAAAAAGGAAATATCATTCTGGTTGAATATGAGGAGGAGTTACTAAAGGATTTGCCGGTATGTATTTTTCAGGGTCTCTTAGGGCAGTAGGATATAGTAAAGCTAAGACTGCTAAAGCAACAATGAAAAAAATAAAACCTACTAGGTCCTTGGATCTGAAATATGTATGAAACGTTACCTTGTCGTAGTCGGATGGGATGCCTAAGGGATTGTTTGACCCTGTCTCATGTAAGAATAAAAGGTGAAGAATTCTTAGAAAGGCTAAAACGAAGGGGAAAAGGAAATGAAATACAAAAAATCGTTGTAATGTGGGTTTATCTACCGAAAAGCCCCCTCAAATCCATTGAACAATATCAGATCCAATGTAAGGGATTGCAGTAACTAAATTGGTTATCACTGTAGCGGCTCAAAAAGACATTTGTCCTCATGGTAAAACATAGCCGAAGAATGCGGTTAATATAGACAAGAGGAATAAGACAACCCCTATTTTTCAAGCCATTTGATTAACATAGGAGCCGTAGTATAGCCCTCGGCCCATGTGGAAATAAATGCACACAAAAAACATTGATCCACCATTGGCGTGAATTTTTCGTAGTAACCAGCCGTAATTAACGTCACGGCAAATATGTCTTACAGATGAAAAGGCTAGAGTTATATCAGCAGTGTAATGCATAGCTAAAAAAATGCCTGTTATAATTTGTGTAATTAGACAGAGGCCAATGAGAGACCCAAATTTTCATCAAGCAGATAAATTACTGGGGGTCGGGAGGTCTCAAAGTGAATTTTTAGCTATCTTAATGACAGGGTGTTTCTTTCGAAGGGGCGTTTTCATTAAAGGAGCTGCGAGGGATTTATATTCGCAATATCGGACTGACAGACCGAGGTTATATATTAACTAAGCTTCTATTAAAATATTCAATTTCTTATAATTGGGTTTAAAACTCATAATAAATAACAAACAGATAATTTTGTTATAATAATAATTGGACTGATAAACCACATATTTTTACTTTGATAGAGGAAGTTGGTTGATAATAGCTTAGACACTGGTCAATATAGCATATAAAATCTTAAGCAGATTTGTATATAAAAAAATAAGGATAATAGCCTTGAGCCTATAAGGATAGCAATTAAAAAAAAACTTTGTGTTTGAGTTACTTTAAAAAGAATCATTCACTTGTAATAAAAGCCAAGTAGTGGGGGAAATCCTGCCATTGAGAGTAGCCTTAATAATAGGATTCAAGAAGATGAAGCATCTTTTACAATTCTGTTTGTCTTTGAAAGATGTTCGAGATTGTACTTATTTCCTAGTCAGAATAGGGGTAAAACCATAGTAATATAGGATAAAAAAAGAAAAATACCAAATCAGGTTTTTCTGGTAGACGAAAAGACTAATATCATTCATCCTATATGAGCAATAGAAGATAGTGCAATTAGCTTTCGTAACTGGATTTGGTGTACACCAAATATGGACCCAATTAAAATAGATGAGACTCCGACCAGATTTAATAAAATTATTGATGACTCTGACCTTAGTAACATGATTACGTAGAGTGGAATTATCTTTGATAGAATAGCAACAAAGAATCCAGACCAATATTTTAGGCCTTTCATTACATCAACAAATCAGAAGTGGATGGGAAACACTCCTAACTTTATGGTCAAAGCTAAAATTAAAATAGATAATTCTAAAATTCTATACCTCCCCTCAATCAAAAAATTATTTGTAGTGTATGCTCGTGCGACAATTCCCATTAAAAGGAGAGCGCTTCCTGTTGCTTGAAAAAGAAAATACTTGTTTGTTCTTTCTATAGAACGTGGAGTTACTTTTGAACTTAGCACAGGAATTAGAGTTAATCTTTGGAGTTCAATTCAAAATCAGAGAATTAGTCAGTGGTTAGTTCATAGACATCCTAAGATTCTTAAAAATAAAGATGAAACATAAAATAAAATAATTGTCATAAAGATAGGACTAGAATCGAACTAGTATAAAATTAGTTATCGGCTAATTTTCCCTTCCTGTAGGGGCCTATCTTAATAATGAGGAGGAATAGCTAAAAATCTAATTATAAGAATAAAGTATAGAATTAAGAGAGATATAGACAGGGGAAGAAAACTCTTTCACATAAGTTTCATTAATTGATCATATCGTATGCGAGGAAAAGAAGCTCGAATTCACAAAAAAGAAAACACTAAAATCATCGTCTTAGAGACAATAAATATAATTTTGATGGCTACTAAATTAGTGGGCTCAGAAAATGTTCCTAAAAACAGTAGAGTTGTTATTAGTTTTATAAAAATAATTTTAGCATATTCTCCTATAAAAAATAAGGCAAAAGGTGCTCCGGCATATTCTACTTTATACCCTGAAACTAATTCTGATTCTCCTTCCGCAAGATCGAAGGGTGTTCGATTAGTCTCGGCTAAGGTAGAGATGAATCACATAACAAAAAGAGGGAAACATGGCAATAATAATCATACACCTAATTTTTGAGTTGAAGAGAATGAAAAGAGTCTTCATCCTCCCACAATAAATATTAATGGAAGTAAGATTAGTCCAAATCTTACTTCATATGAAATTGCTTGGGCCACAGCTCGTAGTGCTCCTAAGAGAGCATACTTAGAGTTTGAAGCTCATCCAGCTCCTAAGATGGCGTACACAGAGAGCCTTGAGAATGTAATTATAAATAACAATGATAAAGTAATATTGACACCTGATCTTTTCACGGATGCTACTCTTCATAAAAGGATAGCTAAAAAGAAAAATAGTGGGGGAGCTAAAATAAAAAACAGGGGGTTAGATCTGGAGGGCATAAAATTTTCCTTAATAAATAGCTTTAGCCCGTCTGCGAAGGGTTGTAAAAGGCCGAGAGGTCCAACTAGATTAGGCCCCTTACGAAATTGCATGTAACCAAGTGTCTTCCGCTCTAACAGGGTGAGGAGAGCTACTGCGACTAATACAGGAATAATAAACAAAATAAGTTTTAGAATCAAAATAATGACTTTAAATTTATGTTTAAAGATTTTTTGTAATATTTTTAACATAGTATTACCATGAGGAGAATTTATTCTCCAATTTGGGGTTTTAAGCCTCACGTTTTTATTATAACTATCTACGGTTATCTCAGGTTGGCAGGTATCAATCCTACTACTCTTTGGTTAACGGCCAAATGCTCAATCATTAAACTTCAACCTAGGAAATAGGTAAATGGAATACCATAAAAATTTGAATTTTATATTAAGAGATCAATTCTCTTTTTCCTAATCAATAGTGGTAGTTAAATTATAACACTGGATTTGCATTTTAGAGTTGGGCTTCTTGGCCCTCATTATATATATCAAATGTAGTTTAAGAGAAAATACTTGTTTTAGGCACAAGAGATACTAATTATTTAGTCTTTTGAGAAATTAGATCATAAGATGTCCGAGATTAGGTGTTAGTTTGTAAAACTAATTACGAGGGGCTTTCCTCTCTTATGAAAAAGAGTAGCTATGTAGAAAAGTATTGCTCTTACAAAGCAAAGATATTTGTTAGACTCAAATCTTTTTTACTAAAGTTTTAGGGTTAAGGCCCTCTGCCAGATTTGCAATCTGTTGTGCTCTGTACACCATAAAACCGAGATAATTATCCTTATAGTTTAAGCAAAACGGCAGATTTTCTTCTTGCAGATTTCTAATTTAGAATAAGAATTTATTTATAAGGGTAAATACTCCTACAAACTAAAATAGTTAAATGTTATAACTAAACTTTGAAGAAGTTTGATTGGGTTGTTAAATTCCCCCTTTTAGTACCAAACAAAAAAGAATTTGGTTCTAGTTTTTATAATTGAGATAATACAGAATTATACATGTAAGCTAATAAGCGTTCCGGTGAGGACCCGAGAGAGTTAAAGAAATTATTAAATATATTTTTTTTTATGAATCGGATGTATTACTATTTTTTAAAAAGTTATATAGCCATTAAATAGGCGTCACATCTTCAGTAACTAATATTTAACCCTGTCTGAGAGGACGATTAAATCAAATATTGTTGAGACTGGCGAAGATACCGTGCCAGCAGCCGCGGTTAAACGGACAGTTTTCTTAATATAGTAAGTAGCTTAATACAGAAATCCTTGATAGAAAGATAAAAAGGTTTAAAGATTTAATGTGGAAATTAATTTTAATCTGAATTTCTTAAATATAGGAGAAACTGTTAAGGTTAGGAGGAAAACCTGGTTTTGATACCCAGTTATCCCTAAGATAAAAAGTTAATGCTGGTGGAGTATAAAGGAAATCTTTGAGAAACAAAGAACTTGGCGGTGATTTAATTCTGATCAGGGGAGCCTGTCTGAAGAAAATGATGATCCACAATACACCTTACCTTTTTTTGAATTTCAGCCTCTATATCATCGTCATAAGTTTTCACTGTAAATTTGAAGACTGAAAAACATAAATTTGTTAGATGTCAGATCGAGATGGAGCTAATGAAAAGGAGAGGATGGGCTACAATAATTATAATTAATACCTAATTAGGTAGAAATGAATTTTCTTATGAAATATAAAAATAAAAGAGGACTTGATAGTAATAAAAAAAAGAAAGGTTTTATGAAATTAGCTCTAAATTGCGTACACATCGCCCGTCACCTGCGGGGAAAACCTGGAGTAAGTCGTAACAAAGTAGGCGTACCGGAAGGTGCGGCCTGGCCAATTGCAGAGGTAGTTTATAAAAATATAGGCTTTGGGTGCCTAAGATGTTAGTTTATCTAATCCTTTGAAATACGAGTTGTAAGGTAAGTTAATTTAAACTGTTGGGCTCATGACTCAAATATAAAGACGAAAATTCTTTCTTTACCCGGTGTAAAGGTACTCGATTTAAAAAAATAGGATAAAAAAAGAAAATAAAATTTATTTGATAGAAATATACTAAAATATTATATTATAAAAATAACATAGAGTAAAGTTTATTAAAATAAAATTAATTCCTATAGAACAATACTGTAAAGGAAATTTGAATTAAGTTAAAACTAAAAGAAAAAAAGAAAGAACAAATCTGTACCTTTTGTATTATGGAAGGCTAAAAAAATAAAGAAGTGTTTTTATAAACGAAATAATATGAGTTATTTGTTTCCCCATAATTGATGGTGTGGTCTAACTGTAGAAAAATTATGACTAGAGGAACAAATAGTAGTGAAATGCTAATCGAATATTATTATAGCTTTTTTTCAGAGAAATTAGTGTTAGCTAAAATAAAATTATTTTTTTGGAAAACTAGTCGGCTGATCGATTAGTTTTTGGAGGTAATAACCTTAAAATTAAAGAAAAGACAATAAATAAATTGAGAATTGTGAAGAAGTAGGATTTAAGCATCCCTCTATTAAGAAAGCGTTTGAGCTCCTTTAACAAAACATTAGAAATTATTGATAGTTATTCTGTTCTTATTATATTTTATCTGACTTATGAAAATTATTCATGTAATAATGGCTTTATGAGTAAAATAACTTTATTTTAAGTAATAATAATAGTAATAATATAAAATAAAATACTACCATAAATTATTCTTATCTTAGAAGAGAAATTAAATAACAACTATAGGGAGAGGAACTCGGCAAATTTTTCTCTCGCCTGTTTACCTAAAACATCGCTCCTAGATAACTAATTAAGGGGTCCTGCCTGCCCAGTGATCTGAGGATTAAACGGCTGCGGTACTCTGACCGTACAAAGGTAGCATAATCATTTGCCTGTTAATTCCAGGCTGGAATCAACGGCTAGACGAAGGGGATACTGTCTTTCTCTATAAAATTAGAAATTAGTTTTTTGGTGAAGAAACCAAAATAATAAAGTGGGACGAGAAGACCCTATTGAGCTTTAGTTTTATATAATAATCGTTTATTATAAAATCTTTAGTTGGGGCAACTGATTTTACACTAAAACAAAATCAAAAAAAAGAATTGAGTCTACTATTTTGACCCATAAAAATTGTGGTAATTAGAAAAAGTTACCATAGGGATAACAGCGTAATTTTCTTTGAGAGTACATATTGACAAGGAAGTTTGCGACCTCGATGTTGGATCAAGATATCCTGGAGGTGCAGCCGCTTCCAAGGGTGGGTTTGTTCAACCCCTAAAATCTTACGCGATCTGAGTTCAGTCCGTCGTGAGACAGGACAGTTTCTATCTACTAACATTTCCTTCTTGTACGAAAGGACTTTTGGAAAATAAAAAAGGGCTATAGCTCATTTATATAAAATATTAGAAAAAATAATATAATTAATTTAGAAAATTTGTTAATATACACGTATACTTGATTTCCACTCAAGAAGACTATGAATTTCCATAGACAAATTAAAAGAGTAGATTATATTTTGGCTTAAAAAGCTTATTATTATTAATAAAAGAGTGGGTTACCCCCTTATGATAATTAAACATTAGAGGAATGCCTAAGTATTAACATCAATAAGGGCTAAAAAATAGTTAGAAAACTAAAATTAAGAATAAATTTAAATAGCCAAAATACCCCTATAAAAAATAAAAGATAAATATATCGTCAGGAATAAAATGACAGATTTAAACTATTGAATAATGAAAAAATCTATAACTTTATAAAGTCTAATAATCAAGATATAATGATGTGGCATGACGGATATAGGAATGACATATCATATAGAATACACATAAGATTAAAATCTAAACTGTTAACCAAAAA